GCTAGTGTAGCTTAAATCAAAGCATAACACTGAAGATGTTAAGACGAACCCTAGAAACGTTCCACGGGCATAAAGGCTTGGTCCTGACTTTACTATTAGCTTTAACCTAATTTATACATGCAAGTGTCCGCACCCCTGTGAGAATGCCCTCAATCCCCCGCCCGGGGACGAGGAGCAGGCATCAGGCGCGCCCCCGCAGCCCAAGACGCCTTGCTACGCCACACCCCCAAGGGATTTCAGCAGTAATAAACATTAAGCCATAAGTGAAAACTTGACTTAGTTAAGGTCATACAGGGTCGGTAAAATTCGTGCCAGCCACCGCGGTTATACGAAAGACCCTAGTTAATAGCCACGGCGTAAAGGGTGGTTAAGGAATATAACAAATAAAGCTAAAGACCCTTTAAGCCGTTATACGCACTCCGAGGACACGAAGCCCAAACACGAAAGTAGCTTTAAACCCCTCCTGACTCCACTAAAGCTAAGAAACAAACTGGGGATTAGATACCCCACTATGCTTAGCCATAAACCCAGATGTGCTTTTACAACACATTCGCCAGGGTACTACGAGCACAGCTTAAAACCCAAAGGACTTGGCGGTGTCTCAGACCCACCTAGAGGAGCCTGTTCTAGAACCGATAACCCCCGTTAAGCCTCACCACTTCTTGTTTTCCCCGCCTATATACCGCCGTCGTCAGCTTACCCTGTGAAGGCCTAGCAGTAAGCAAAATGGATACATCCAAAAACGTCAGGTCGAGGTGTAGCGTACGAAGTGGGAAGAAATGGGCTACATTTTCTAAATAACAGAATATTTACGGACGGCACCTTGAAAGTAAGTGCCCGAAGGTGGATTTAGTAGTAAAAAGCAAATAGAGAGTCCTTTTGAATTAGGCTCTGAGACGCGCACACACCGCCCGTCACTCTCCCCTCCAATAAAAAATTTTATACATACATAATAACTCAACTACAAACACGGGGAGGCAAGTCGTAACATGGTAAGTGTACCGGAAGGTGCACTTGGAACAATCAGAGCGTGGCTGAGATAGTTAAGCATCTCCCTTACACCGAGAAGACATCCATGCAAGTTGGATCGCCCTGAGCTAAACAGCTAGCTTAATTACCTAAAAAATTAAAACAACATTAAAACACTTAACAAAACCACAACACATAAAACTAAAACATTCTCCCGCCTAAGTATGTGAGACAGAAAAGGCAAACACTAAGCTACAAAAACAGTACCGCAAGGGAACGCTGAAAGAGAAATGAAACAAATCATTAAAGCACAACAAAGCAGAGACTAACCCTCGTACCTTTTGCATCATGATTTAGCCAGCCCCCCTGAGCAAAGCGCACTTTAGTTCAAAGCCCCGAAACTAAGTGAGCTACCCCGAGACAGCCTATCAATTAGGGCCAACCCATCTCTGTGGCAAAAGAGTGGGAAGAGCTCCGGGTAGAGGTGATAAGCCTACCGAACTTAGTTATAGCTGGTTGCCTAAGAAATGAATAAAAGTTCAGCCTCGCACTCCTTACCTCACAAGCACTTAAAACCACACGAGCCAAAGAAACATGCGAGAGTTAGTCAAAGGGGGTACAGCCCCTTTGAAACAGGACACAACCTTAACAGGAGGTTAAAGATTACACTAAACAAGATACGCCGCTTTAGTGGGCCTAAAAGCAGCCACCTAGACAGATAGCGTTAAAGCTCCAGCGGACAAAAAATCTATTATCCAAATAATTTATCTAAAACCCCTAACAGTATTAGGCCGCCCCATGCCTACATGGAAGAGACACTGCTAAAATGAGTAATAAGAAGGAACCCCCTTCTCCTAGCCTACGTGTATATTAGATCGGACCCCCCCACTAATAATTACCGAACCCAACCAAAGAGGGCAATGTGACCACATTAAACAACAAGAAAACATCACATTACCAAGTCGTTAACCCCACACCGGAAGGCCAATTAAGGAAAGACTAAAAGAAAAGGAAGGAACTCGGCAAACCCAAGCCTCGCCTGTTTACCAAAAACATCGCCTCCTGCAAAAATCAATGTATAGGAGGTCCTACCTGCCCAGTGACAAGTTAAACGGCCGCGGTATTTTGACCGTGCGAAGGTAGCGCAATCACTTGTCTTTTAAATGAAGACCTGTATGAATGGTGGAACGAGGGCTTAACTGTCTCCCTTCTCCAGTCAATGAAATTGATCTGCCCGTGCAGAAGCGGACATATTAATACAAGACGAGAAGACCCTTTGGAGCTTAAGATAAAAGACCAACTATGTCAAGAAGCTAAAAAATATAGCTTAAACTAAATAGCGACTTGATCCTTATCTTCAGTTGGGGCGACTGCGGAAGAAAACAAAGCTTCCACGAGGATTGGGACTAATATCCTAAAACCAAGAAAGACACTTCTAAGCCACAGAACATCTGACCATCTAAGATCCGGCCACCAGCCGATCAGCGGACCAAGTTACCCTAGGGATAACAGCGCAATCCCCTTTCAGAGTTCATATCGACAAGGGGGTTTACGACCTCGATGTTGGATCAGGACATCCTAATGGTGCAGCCGCTATTAAGGGTTCGTTTGTTCAACGATTAAAGTCCTACGTGATCTGAGTTCAGACCGGAGCAATCCAGGTCAGTTTCTATCTGTAACGCCACTCTTCCCAGTACGAAAGGACCGGAAAAGGGGGGCCCCTGTCATAAACACGCCCCATCCCAACTTAATGACAACAACTAAATTAAATAAAGGGAAGGCACAACCCCACATCTAGACAAGATTATTAAGATGGCAGAGCCCGGTAATTGCAAAAGGCCTAAGCCCTTTCCACCGGAGGTTCAAATCCTCCTCTTAATTATGTTAACCTTACTAATAACACATGTAATTAACCCCTTAGCCTACATTGTCCCCGTACTACTAGCAGTTGCCTTCTTAACCCTAATTGAACGGAAAGTATTAGGATACATACAGCTGCGTAAAGGCCCAAACGTGGTAGGCCCTTACGGGCTATTGCAGCCAATCGCAGATGGAGTTAAACTATTTATTAAAGAGCCCGTACGCCCTTCCACCTCCTCCCCATTTTTATTTTTAATCACTCCAATACTAGCCCTCACCTTAGCCATGATATTATGAGCACCAATACCCATCCCTCACCCCGTAACCGACCTAAACCTAGGTATGCTGTTCATTCTAGCTTTATCCAGCCTAGCAGTATATTCTATCCTTGGCTCGGGCTGAGCCTCCAATTCAAAATACGCCCTAATTGGGGCCCTACGGGCAGTTGCCCAAACCATCTCATATGAAGTAAGCCTAGGCCTAATCCTCCTATCCATTATTATCTTTACCGGGGGCTTCACCCTCCAAATATTTAGTACAACCCAAGAAACAATCTGACTTCTACTACCAGCCTGGCCCCTAGCCGCCATATGATACATCTCCACTCTAGCAGAAACAAATCGAGCACCCTTCGACCTCACAGAAGGAGAATCTGAGCTAGTCTCAGGCTTTAATGTAGAATATGCAGGAGGTCCCTTTGCCCTATTTTTCCTAGCCGAATACGCAAACATTCTTCTAATAAACACCCTATCAGCCATCCTCTTCTTAGGCACAACACATGCCCCCACAATACCAGAACTCACATCAATTAATATTATAACGAAAGCCGCACTACTATCTATGCTCTTCCTATGGGTACGGGCCTCTTACCCCCGATTTCGGTATGACCAGCTCATGCACTTAGTATGGAAAAATTTCTTACCAATAACACTAGCCCTCATTCTATGACATACAGCACTACCCGTCGCTTTCACCGGGCTGCCCCCGCAACTGTAAAGGAGCTGTGCCCGAATGCCAAAGGACCACTTTGATAGAGTGAACTATGGAGGCTAAAATCCTCCCAGCTCCTTAGAAAGAAGGGACTCGAACCCGTATCCTGGAGATCAAAACTCCAAGTGCTTCCATTACACCACTTCCTAGTAAGATCAGCTAATTAAGCTTTTGGGCCCATACCCCAAAAATGTAGGTTAAACCCCTTCTCTTATCAATGAGCCCCTACGTCATTACAATTCTCCTATCAAGCCTAGGACTAGGCACAACCCTCACATTCATAAGCTCACACTGACTACTAGCCTGAATAGGCTTAGAGATTAATACACTAGCAATTTTACCCCTTATAGCCCAACATCACCACCCCCGAGCAGTAGAAGCAACCACCAAATATTTTTTAGCCCAAGCCGCTGCGGCGGCAACCATCCTCTTTGCCAGCACCATTAATGCTTGAACAACAGGAGAATGAAACATCTGCTACCTAACCCACCCAATCGCAACCACCCTAACAATTATAGCCCTAGCATTAAAAGTAGGCCTAGCCCCAATACACTTTTGAATGCCCCCCGTCATGCAAGGATTAGACCTGCTAACAGGGCTAATTATAGCAACCTGACAAAAACTAGCGCCATTCGCACTAATCATTCAAATCGCCCCCTCTACTCACCCCCAAGTAATTACTGCCCTCGGACTTCTATCTATCTTCATCGGGGGCTGAGGAGGCCTTAACCAAACCCAACTACGTAAAATTTCAGCCTACTCATCAATCGCACACCTAGGCTGAATAATCATTATTGTACAATTCAAACCCCAACTAACAATCCTAGCCCTAATCACCTATATCTTGATGACCGCCGCAATCTTTCTTACACTCAAACTAATCTCCGCAACAAAAATCAACTCACTAGCCACAGGCTGATCGAAAACCCCTATTCTTACAACAACAGCAGCCCTTTCCCTCCTCTCATTAGGAGGACTCCCCCCACTCACAGGATTTATGCCAAAATGGCTGATTCTCCAAGAACTCACAACACAGAAACTCCCACTTACCGCAACAATTGCAGCCCTCAGCGCCCTCCTAAGCCTCTACTTCTACCTACGACTATGCTACTCTATAACCTTAACAATTTCCCCAAACACAAACAATGCATCAACCCCCTGACGCCTACAAAACACACAAAACACAATGCCCCCGGCCATCTTCACAACATCAACACTTCTTCTCCTCCCTCTAACCCCCTTGGCACAAGCACTAATCAGCTAGAGACTTAGGATAATACCAGACCAAAAGCCTTCAAAGCTTTAAGTAGGAGTGAAAATCTCCTAGTCTCTGTATAAGGCTTGCTGGACTCTATCCCACAGCTTCTGAATGCAACCCAGACACTTTAATTAAGCTAAAGCCTTACTAGATGAGAAGGCCTCGATCCTACAAACTCCTAGTTAACAGCTAGACGCTCAAGCCAGCGAGCATTCATCTACTTTCCCCGCCTGTTCGTCGAATAAAGGCGGGGAAAGCCCCGGGAGGGGTCAGCCTCCGTCTCTGGATTTGCAATCCAACGTGTAATACACCACAAAGCTTTATGATAGGAAAAGGACTTAAACCTTTGTTCATGGAGCTACAATCCACCGCCTAGCCCTCGGCCATCCTACCTGTGACAATCACGCGCTGATTCTTCTCAACCAACCATAAAGACATTGGCACCCTTTACCTAGTATTTGGTGCCTGAGCCGGAATAGTCGGCACAGCCTTAAGTCTCCTAATCCGAGCAGAGCTGGCCCAACCTGGCGCCCTCCTAGGCGATGATCAAATTTATAACGTCATCGTTACTGCTCACGCCTTTGTAATAATCTTCTTTATAGTAATACCAATTATGATCGGAGGGTTTGGAAACTGGCTTGTGCCTCTTATGATTGGGGCACCAGACATGGCTTTCCCCCGGATAAACAACATAAGCTTCTGACTTCTCCCTCCTTCATTCCTGCAGCTACTAGCCTCCTCCGGAGTCGAAGCGGGCGCAGGAACAGGATGAACCGTTTACCCCCCTCTTGCAGGAAACCTCGCCCACGCAGGTGCTTCCGTAGACTTAACAATCTTTTCACTACACCTCGCAGGTGTGTCCTCCATCCTTGGGGCCATCAATTTCATTACAACTATTATTAACATAAAACCCCCAGCCATCTCACAATACCAAACACCTTTATTTGTGTGGGCCGTACTAATTACAGCAGTGCTTTTACTCCTGTCCCTGCCAGTCCTGGCCGCAGGAATTACAATGCTCCTAACGGACCGAAATCTAAATACTACATTCTTTGACCCCGCAGGAGGCGGAGACCCAATCCTCTACCAACATCTTTTCTGATTCTTTGGACACCCAGAAGTCTACATTTTAATCCTGCCAGGGTTTGGGATAATTTCTCACATTGTCGCTCACTATGCCGGCAAAAAAGAACCATTTGGCTACATAGGAATGGTCTGAGCTATAATGGCCATTGGTCTTCTGGGCTTCATTGTATGAGCCCACCACATATTTACAGTAGGAATGGACGTAGACACACGAGCCTACTTTACATCCGCAACAATAATTATCGCAATTCCAACAGGGGTCAAAGTATTCAGTTGACTAGCCACGCTACACGGAGGGTCAATTAAATGAGAAACGCCAATACTCTGAGCTCTTGGGTTTATTTTCCTATTCACAGTCGGGGGACTTACCGGAATTGTATTAGCCAACTCATCCCTAGACATCGTACTACATGACACCTACTACGTAGTAGCCCACTTCCACTATGTCTTGTCAATGGGGGCCGTATTTGCAATTATAGGAGCTTTCGTTCACTGATTCCCCCTTTTTACAGGCTACACAATACACGACACCTGAACAAAAATTCACTTCGGAACTATGTTTGTAGGCGTAAACCTCACCTTCTTCCCCCAGCACTTCCTAGGCCTCGCCGGAATACCACGACGATATTCAGACTACCCAGACGCATACTCACTATGAAATATTGTTTCATCCATTGGCTCCTTAATTTCCCTAGTAGCAGTCGTAATGTTCTTATACATCTTATGAGAAGCTTTCACCGCTAAACGAGAAGTGCTCTCCGTTGAACTAACTACCACAAACGCAGAATGACTGCACGGATGCCCTCCCCCCTACCACACATTTGAAGAACCAGCATTCGTACAGGTACAAGCAAACTAACGAGAAAGGAAGGAATCGAACCCCCATAAACTAGTTTCAAGCCAGTCACATAACCGCTCTGTCACTTTCTTCCATAAGATACTAGTAAAATGACTATCACCTTGCCTTGTCAAGGCAAAATTGCAGGTTAAAGCCCTGCGTATCTTAAGCTTAACAGCCTAATGGCACACCCCTCACAACTAGGATTCCAAGACGCGGCCTCCCCTGTAATAGAAGAACTTCTCCACTTTCATGACCATGCCTTAATAATCGTTTTCTTAATTAGCACTCTAGTTCTATATATTATTGTCGTAATAGTCACCACTAAGCTCACCAATAAATATATTCTGGACTCCCAAGAAATTGAAGTTGTATGAACAATTTTACCAGCAGTAATTCTCATTATAATTGCCCTGCCGTCCCTACGAATTTTATACCTAATAGACGAAGTTAATGCCCCCCACCTTACTGTAAAAGCTATGGGCCACCAATGATACTGGAGCTACGAGTATACAGACTATGAAAACCTGGCCTTTGACTCCTATATGGTCCCAACACAAGACTTAGCCCCCGGACAATTCCGACTCTTAGAAACAGACCACCGAATGGTCGTCCCCATAGAATCCCCCGTCCGAGTCCTAGTCTCAGCTGAAGACGTCCTACACTCCTGAGCAGTCCCAGCCCTGGGTATTAAACTAGACGCCGTCCCCGGCCGACTTAATCAAACATCCTTTATTACCTCTCGCCCCGGCGTATTCTACGGACAATGTTCTGAAATTTGTGGGGCCAATCACAGCTTCATGCCAATTGTCGTAGAAGCCGTCCCACTTGAACACTTTGAGAATTGATCCTCCCTCATACTTGAAGACGCCTCACTGAGAAGCTAAATAGGGATTAGCATTAGCCTTTTAAGCTAAAGATTGGTGGCCCCCAACCACCCCCAGTGATATGCCACAATTAAACCCCGCCCCATGATTTGCAATTCTTGTATTCTCGTGACTAATCTTCCTAACAGTAATCCCCAACAAAGTTTTAAATCACTCATTTACAAATGAAGTCACAGCACTCAATGCTGAAGAACTTAAATCCGACACCTGAAACTGACCATGGCACTAAACCTATTTGACCAATTCATAAGCCCCACACATCTAGGCATTCCCTTAATTGCTATCGCACTTACCCTGCCCTGAATACTTGTGCCCTCTCCAACCAATCGCTACCAAAATAACCGGCTAGTTTCCCTCCAAAACTGATTTATCAAAATTTTTACACACCAACTATTAATACCATTAAATCAAGGAGGACATAAATGAGCAATAATTTTAGCCTCCCTAATAATTTTTATCCTTATACTAAACATGCTAGGGCTCCTGCCATATACCTTCACACCTACAACACAGCTGTCATTAAACATGGGCTTGGCCGTTCCACTATGGCTAGCCACCGTTATTATCGGCCTACGAAACCAACCAACAGTGGCCCTAGGCCACCTCCTGCCAGAAGGCACTCCAGTCCTGCTAATTCCCGTATTAATTATTATCGAAACTATTAGCCTATTCATTCGTCCCCTTGCTCTAGGAGTACGACTCACCGCTAACCTAACAGCCGGACATCTACTCATCCAACTAATCTCTACTGCAACCATTACTTTAATGCCCATAATAACAACCGTAGCGGCACTTACCGCCGTACTTCTCGTGCTGCTGACACTCCTAGAAATTGCAGTAGCCATTATTCAAGCTTATGTTTTCGTACTTCTACTAAGCCTCTACCTACAAGAAAACGTCTAATGACCCACCAAGCACACGCATATCACATGGTTGACCCAAGCCCGTGGCCCCTAACCGGCGCAGTAGCTGCTCTCCTAATAACATCAGGTTTAGCAATCTGATTCCACTTCCACTCGACAATCCTCCTAACACTAGGCCTAGTACTACTCCTACTCACAATGTACCAATGATGGCGGGACATTGTACGAGAAGGCACTTTCCAAGGACATCATACTCCCCCCGTCCAAAAAGGCCTGCGATACGGAATAATCCTCTTTATCACATCAGAAGTTTTCTTCTTCCTAGGATTTTTCTGAGCCTTCTACCACTCCAGCCTCGCTCCGACCCCTGAACTAGGAGGCTGCTGACCCCCAACAGGCATTACGACATTAGATCCATTCGAAGTTCCTCTCCTAAACACCGCTGTGCTCTTAGCACCTGGTGGGACAGTAACATGAGCCCACCACAGCCTGATAGAAGGGGAACGCAAACAAGCAATCCAATCCCTTACCCTAACAATCCTGCTAGGATTTTACTTCACCGCACTTCAAGCCATGGAATACTACGAAGCCCCCTTCACCATTGCTGACGGGGTCTACGGCTCAACCTTCTTCGTAGCAACAGGATTCCATGGACTTCATGTAATTATTGGCTCAACCTTCCTTGCAACCTGCCTGCTCCGACAAATCCAGTATCACTTTACATCAGAACATCACTTTGGATTTGAAGCAGCTGCCTGATACTGACACTTCGTAGACGTCGTATGATTATTCTTATACGTCTCCATTTACTGATGAGGCTCATATCTTTCTAGTATCCAAAGTTAGTACAAGTGACTTCCAATCACCCAGTCTTGGTTAAACCCCAAGGAAAGATAATGAACTTAATTATGACCATTATACTGATTACTACAGCACTGTCCACAATTTTAGCCCTAGTATCCTTCTGACTCCCCCAAATAAGCCCAGACGCAGAAAAACTGCCCCCCTACGACTGCGGGTTTGACTCCCTCGGATCAGCACGTCTACCATTCTCCCTCCATTCTTTCCTTATCGCTATCCTCTTTCTACTATTTGACCTAGAAATTGCACTACTACTCCCCCTGCCCTGAGGCAATCAGCTGCCAGACCCAACCTACACCCTCATATGCGCCGCAGCCGTGCTAGTCCTGCTTACATTAGGCCTAATCTATGAATGAGTTCAAGGAGGCCTAGAATGAGCTGAATAGGGAGTTAGTCCAAATACAAGACCTCTGATTTCGACTCAGAAGACCGCGGTTCAAATCCACGACCCCCTTATGACACCTGTATACTTCAGCTTTACATCCGCATTTACTCTGGGACTTTTAGGCCTAGCCTTCCATCGCACCCACCTCCTATCTGCCCTTCTTTGTCTAGAAGGAATAATACTATCCCTATTTATCGCATTGGCCCTATGAATGCTACAACTAGAATTTACTGCTTGCTCCGCAGCCCCCATGCGTCTATTAGCCTTCTCAGCCTGCGAAGCCAGTGCAGGCCTAGCCTTACTAGTCGCTACAGCCCGAACCCACGGAACTGATCGACTACAGGCCTTAAACCTACTACAATGCTAAAAATTCTATTACCAACAATTATACTACTACCCACAATCTGGTTCTCCCCTCCTAAATGGTTATGAACCATTTCAACACTCCAAAGCCTACTTATTGCCTTACTTAGCCTTACCTGAATCAAATGGTGCTCAGAAACAGGCTGAGCATCTTCCAACCCATATATGGGCACAGACCCCCTATCAACCCCCCTTCTCGTCTTAACTAGCTGATTCTTGCCTGTCATGATTTTAGCAAGCCAAAACCACATCAAAACTGAACCAATCCCCCGTCAACGAAGCTATATTACTCTTCTAACCTCTTTGCAAATCTTCCTAATTATAGCATTCGGGGCCACCGAGATCGTCATATTTTATATTATATTTGAAGCAACCCTCATTCCAACCTTAATTATTATTACTCGCTGGGGCAATCAAGCCGAACGCCTAAGCGCAGGCACATACTTCCTCTTCTACACGCTAGCAGGGTCCCTTCCATTATTAGTTGCCCTGCTATTACTTCACCAAAGTACAAACACGCTGTCAATACTAATCATTCAATATTCACACCCCCTGATTCTTAACTCATGAGGAGATAAAATTTGATGGGCCGGGTGCTTAATTGCCTTCCTAGTAAAAATACCCCTTTACGGGGTCCACTTATGACTGCCAAAAGCCCACGTAGAGGCCCCAGTAGCTGGCTCAATAGTACTAGCTGCAATTCTTCTAAAACTAGGAGGCTATGGTATAATGCGCATAATAGTAATTTTAGACCCCCTATCAAAAGACCTCGTATATCCAATCATTGCCCTAGCCCTATGAGGAATTATCATAACAGGGTCCATCTGTTTACGACAAACAGATTTAAAATCATTAATCGCCTACTCCTCTGTGAGCCACATAGGCCTGGTTGCAGGAGGAATCCTGATCCAAACACCATGAGGATTTACCGGAGCCCTAGTATTAATAATTGCCCATGGTCTAGTGTCCTCTGCCCTCTTCTGCCTAGCTAATACAACCTATGAGCGCGCCCCCAGCCGAACAATAGTCCTTGCCCGAGGCCTACAAGCCATCTTCCCCCTAACGGCCACTTGATGGTTTATTTCCAACCTCGCAAATCTAGCCCTCCCCCCACTACCAAACCTTATAGGAGAATTACTTATCATCACAGCAATATTTAACTGATCCCCCCTAACTCTCGTATTAACAGGGGCAGGAACTCTAATTACTGCGGCCTACTCCCTCTATCTCTTCTTAATGACCCAACGAGGCCCCCTCCCACAACACATCATTAATCTACAGCCCTTTCACACACGAGAGCACTTACTAATGGCATTACACCTTCTCCCGGTCCTCCTCCTCATTTTAAAGCCCGAAATCATATGAGGCTGATGATACTGTAGATATAGTTTAACTTAAAACATTAGATTGTGATTCTAAAAATAGAGGTTAAATTCCTCTTATCCACCGAAAGAGGCCAAGGGCAGTAAGGACTGCTAATCCCTATTTCCATGGTTAAACTCCATGGCTCATTCAAAGCTTCTAAAGGATAATAGTTAATCCATTGGTCTTAGGAACCAAAAACTCTTGGTGCAACTCCAAGTAGCAGCTATGGTAAACATTATTATAACTACCACCCTTCTTTTAACCCTAACAATCCTAATTTTACCCCTAATATTAACACTGCACCCCAAACCGCTAGACCAAAACTGAGCCATAAAACATGCAAAAACCGCCGTAAGCCTAGCATTCTTCACCAGCACGATTCCACTAATCATTTTTCTAGATCAGGGAACAGAAAGCATCATTACCACCTGGTCCTGAATAAACATTATGAACTTTGACATCAATATTAGCTTTAAATTCGACCATTATTCCTTAATCTTTACCCCTGTCGCCCTATACGTGACATGATCAATTCTAGAGTTCGCATCATGATACATGCACGCGGACCCAAACTTAAACCGATTCTTTAAGTACCTACTACTATTTCTAGTAGCCATAATTATCTTAGTTACTGCCAACAACCTATTTCAACTATTCATCGGCTGAGAAGGAGTAGGCATTATGTCTTTCCTATTAATTGGGTGGTGACACGGCCGAGCAGATGCTAACACAGCAGCCCTACAAGCAGTACTTTACAACCGTGTAGGAGACATTGGCCTAATTCTTGCCATAGCCTGAATTGCCATAAACCTTAATTCATGAGAAATCCCCCAAATCTTTTTAATATCTAAAAATGTTGATATAACCCTGCCACTAATAGGCTTAATCTTAGCCGCTACAGGAAAATCAGCCCAATTCGGCCTACACCCCTGACTACCCTCAGCAATAGAAGGCCCAACCCCAGTATCAGCCCTACTCCACTCAAGTACAATAGTAGTTGCAGGTATCTTCCTACTAATTCGACTTCACCCCTTAATAGAAAACAACCAGCTAGCCCTAACTACCTGCTTATGCTTGGGGGCTTTGACAACCCTATTTACTGCAACCTGCGCCCTAACCCAAAACGACATCAAAAAAATTGTAGCATTTTCAACATCCAGCCAACTAGGCCTAATAATAGTCACTATTGGGCTAAACCAGCCACAACTGGCCTTCCTGCACATCTGCACCCACGCCTTCTTTAAAGCAATACTATTCCTATGCTCCGGCTCAATCATTCACAGCCTTAACGACGAGCAAGATATTCGAAAAATAGGAGGCCTCCACAAACTAATGCCATTCACTTCCTCCTGTTTAATAATTGGAAGTCTTGCATTAACAGGAACTCCCTTCCTCACCGGCTTCTTCTCAAAAGACGCAATCATCGAAGCACTCAATACCTCCCACTTAAACGCCTGAGCCCTAGCCCTAACACTACTTGCCACCTCTTTTACCGCAGTCTACAGCCTACGAGTCGTTTTCTTCGTAACAATGGGCTCCCCCCGGTTCTCCGCCTTATCCCCAATTAATGAAAACCACCCCGAAGTAATAGCATCCATCCAACGATTAGCCTGAGGAAGCATCATTGCAGGCCTCATTATTACCTCAAACTTCCTACCGTCCAAAACCCCTGTTATAACAATACCCCCCTCCCTTAAATTAGCCGCATTAGCGGTAACAATCACAGGCCTCGCCATTGCCCTCGCCCTAGCCAAAACAACAACCAAACAAATTAAAATCACGCCCACTCTCACACTTCACAACTTCTCAAATATACTAGGCTTTTTCCCATCAGTTATCCATCGCTCAATCCCAAAATTTAGCCTAACCCTAGGAAAACAAGCCACCAAACTAGATCGCCAATGAATAGAGATAGGGCCAAAAGGACTCCTCCCCCTCCACACCTGCCTATCCTCAATATTTGATAATATTGACACCAATATTGTCAAAGTCTATTTGACCTTCTACCTAATCTCAACAACCCTAGTTATTACCCTCCTAACCATCCTCTAAACCGCCCGAAGCGCTCCACGACTCAGCCCTCGAGTCAACTCCAAAACCACAAAAAGGCATAATAACAAGACTCAAGCACACACCACCAATATTCCACCACCAACAGAATATATTAAAGAAACCCCTCCAATATCCCCACGCACAACAAAGAATTCCTTAAACTCATCCACAACCACTCAACAATCCCCATACTCCTCCCCAAACCACCACATTGCCGCTCCAGCCCCCAACAAATACATCACCACATAAGTCTTAACAGACCCAACCCCCCATGTTTCAGGAAAAGGCTCAGCAGCCAAAGCCGCAGAATATGCAAACACAACTAACATCCCACCCAAATAAATTAAAAACAGCATCAAACCCACTAATGACCCCCCATGCCCCACTAAAACTCCACAACCAACCCCCGCAGCCATAGCCAAGCCCAAAGCGGCAAAATAAGGCGCCGGATTAGAGGCAACCCCCACCAAACCAACCACCAGACATAACAACAACAAACTAAGAAAATATATCATAATTCCCGCCAGGATTTTAACCAGGACTAATGACTTGAAAAACCACCGTTGTAATTCAACTACGAAAACCATGGTAACCCGAAAAACCCACCCTCTATTTAAAATTATTAACAACGCACTAATTGATTTACCAGCCCCCTCTAACATCTCTGCATGATGAAACTTTGGCTCCCTCCTCCTACTATGTCTCATAATACAAATTCTAACAGGACTATTCCTAGCTATACACTACACCTCAGACATCTCAACTGCTTTCTCATCCGTAGTCCACATCTGCCGGGACGTAAACTACGGCTGACTCATCCGTAACATCCACGCCAACGGAGCCTCCTTCTTTTTCATCTGCATCTACCTACATATTGGACGAGGCCTTTACTACGGGTCATACCTCTACAAAGAAACCTGAAACATCGGCGTAGTCCTGCTACTACTCGTTATAATAACAGCCTTCGTTGGGTACGTACTACCTTGAGGACAAATGTCCTTCTGAGGCGCTACAGTAGTTACAAATTTATTATCCGCCGTTCCCTACATAGGAGATGCTCTAGTACAGTGAATCTGAGGGGGCTTTTCTGTAGACAACGCAACTCTCACACGATTCTTCGCATTCCACTTCATCCTGCCCTTCGCTATTGTAGCCGCTACGCTGCTACATGCTCTCTTTTTACACGAAACAGGCTCAAATAACCCAGCTGGCCTAAACTCGGACACAGATAAAATTTCCTTCCACCCCTACTTCTCATACAAAGACCTCCTAGGCTTCATTATACTACTTACAGCCCTTACAGCCTTAGCATTATTCTCCCCAAACCTCTTAGGAGACCCCGAAAACTTCACACCAGCCAACCCCTTAGTGACTCCCCCCCATATCAAGCCAGAATGATACTTCTTGTTCGCATACGCCATCCTACGATCAATCCCAAACAAACTAGGAGGGGTTTTAGCACTCCTGCTATCCATCCTAGTATTAATAACTGTCCCCCTACTACACACCTCCAAACAACAAGGACTTACTTTCCGCCCCCTGACCCAACTCCTATTCTGAACCCTAGTAGCAGATGTCATGATCCTAACCTGAATCGGAGGAATGCCGGTTGAACACCCCTTCGTCATTATCGGACAAGTCGCCTCCGTCCTATACTTCTCATTATTCCTAATTCTTAACCCACTAGCAGGCCTGCTAGAAAACAAATACATAAACTTTAACTGCCCTAGTAGCTTAACTTAAAGCGCCGGTCTTGTAATCCGGAGATCGAAGGTTAAAATCCTTCCTAGCGCCAGAAAAGAGAGATTTTAACTCCCGCCCCTAACTCCCAAAGCTAGGATTCTAAATTAAACTATTTTCTGAAACCATAAAAATTCAGACATACGTAAATATGCTATGGTATAGTACATATTATGCATAACCTGGCACTATGATATAGTACATATTATGCATAATATTACATTATGGTATAAAACATTAAACTAAATATCCCCTAGAAAGCATTAAATCACACTTGTTTAAAGCATAAAACAAGGCAATACATAAAACATCCATGCACCTTCCCCTACAACTTCAGCAAAACATATAAACCAGAGGACCTAAATGTATTACGAACATAACCAATTGTTTGGCAACCTAGAATTGCTTGTAAAATGTCTAGTAGTGAGAGACCATCAACCTCTTTATACCTTAAGGTACAATATTCTTGATAGGGTCAGGGGCAAAACTTGTGGGGGTTGCACAGCTTGCACTATTACTGGCATCTGGTTCCTATTTCAGGTCCATAACTGGATTATTCCACCTATCATACATTATCCTGGCATAAGGTAATGGTGGGACAACGAATTAGCAAACACCCCCCATGCCAAGGCCTTCATTTAAAGGCATGGGGTTTCTTTTTTTTGGGTCACTTTCACCTGGCAATTTCATGCATCCTACCACAATCCGTGGAAAGAGTCCATACATAATGTTATTTCAAGGAATGTATGTGCATGTTTTAATGACATAACTGAACCACGCATATACTCTATTCCACGTGCATAAGGTTATTCTTTACTCCACATACTCCTATGAGATTGCCCCCCCTCTTCCCTCGCGTACGCGCGCGGCAAACCCCCCTACCCCCCACGCCCAGCGAGTCCTAATTAATCCTGTCAAACCCCAAAAGCAGGTAAGGCCCGATTGACGTGATTGACGAGTGGTTGCGTGTGTCAATATATAGTGTTATAAATTTGAATTATATTATATA